AGCAAACGGTCTTTTTGGGGTTGGGGATAGAGGGACTTGAACCCTCACGATTTTTAAAGTCGACGGATTTTCCTCTTACTATAAATTTCATTGTTGTCGGTATTGATATTGACATGTAGAACGGGACTCTATCTTTATTCTCGTCTGATTAATCAGTTTTTCAAAAGATTTATCAGACTATGGAGTGAATGATTTGATTAATGAATATTCTATTCGATTCTTTCTTCAACTTGGAATCGATTCTTTTTATTTTTCATATAAATCATATAAATTGATTTTGCATATAATTGCATATAAATAAAAAAAAAATACGGGTTCGGTTCGTCTTTTTTGAAATAGTTTTTCATTAGTATACCTATTTATTTTATATAGGTATATCTTGCATCCTTTCTGGAGTTTCGATATAAGGATTCCTTTACCAACAGTCAACTCCATTTGTTAGAATAGCTTCCATTGAGTCTCTGCACCTATCCTTCTTTTTATTATTCTCGCTTGCTGAACCTTTGTTTTTTTTTCGTAAAATAATAGGATTTGGCCCAGGATTGCCCATTTTTCATTCCAGGGTTTCTCTGAATTTGAAAGTTATCACTTAGTAGGTTTCCATACCAAGGCTCAATCCAATCCAATTAAGTCCGTAGCGTCTACCAATTTCGCCATATCCCCTTTGTGTCTTGAGATTAAGATCTCATTAGGATGCCCTTCCTTCCCCCTTTCTCCTTCCTTTCCCCTTTCTTTCATTTATTTATTTTCTTTCTTTTTATGCGAAACCGTTGAATTTAGTAGATATAGATACTGATTCTTATATCGAAGGGTCGTTACCTATTTTATTTCTTGTTTGTTTATCTTCTTTCGTCTCTATCGGAGACCCATATTTATTTGGTCCAATCAGAAAATATTTTATCATTTCTGTATTCGCAATTCAATATAGATGGATATTCCATAACATATATATGCGCCTCTTACTCTCAGTTTTCTCAGGCAATTTGGTGGAATACTCGAACGGTCGATTCTTTTTTTCGTCTTAGCTTCCGACTTTATGAATGAAAACAAAAGAAAGGAGTCTCTCATTATGATCTGGATTTCATTTCTATGGGTTGCATCTTTTTTCTTTAATTTCATTTTTATTCTTATCCTTTTATTAGACTATTAGACTATCCTATATAACCATAATAAGATAACTAAAAAAATGAAAATTCAAATTGAATTTATTCATTATTAATTTTATAATATAATAGCTAGAACTAATTATTTAATAGCTAGAACTAATTATTCCATTCATTTCTATTTCGAATTCGAAGATAATTCGAATTATTTAGTCTAAAAAACAAAGTTTCATTCGAATTATCTAGACTTATAACGTATCATTTATATAATGATAATATATATATAAATGCATAAAAAGATTTTCACTCTAATTATCCAATTATTAGATTCTATTTAGAACTCTAAACTAAATAAATTAAATCTATTAAATCTATCTATTAAATTCAATTTATATCTATATAAAAAATGATATCTAATTTTAATGTAAAATATACTAAAATATAAAATAAAAATAGAGTCAAAAATAGAGTAATATTATACTAATATATATAATATACTAAATAGAATATACTAATAGAATAAATATAACATATAATATAATAAATAGAATATAAAATATAATAAATAGAATATAAAAAAATATAACTAAGATAAAAAAAGATAAATAATATATGGAATTCATACTCATAGATAAATAATAAATATATATAAATATATATAAATCTTTTTATAATTATAAATTATAATTATAAAATTATAATGAATTTTTAATAATTATAATATTAATAATATGATTAAATTAAAATCTAATTTTGAATATGATTAAAATATAATCAAATAGAATTAAATAATTAAAATAATTTTTTAAATTTTAAATAGAATTATTATATTCTTAATTATTATATTCTAATAATATTAGATTGAATATTAGATTGAATCTACCATTATTATATTAAATATGTTATATTAAGTATGGCATTTAAAATTTTTAATTCTAGTTTTTCTAAATTCGAGTCTTTCGAGTCTATAATTCATATTAATAATTCATAGTAATTATGCAAAACTAATAGATTAGAGATAAGAAGATAGTTAATAGATAAGATCGTAATAGTTTGCTGAATTCCTATGGATACAAAATTTCTATTATTTTATTTGAGCCCGCTTAGCTCAGAGGTTAGAGCATCGCATTTGTAATGCGATGGTCATCGGTTCGATTCCGATAGCCGGCTTTCCCTATTTGTTTGCTTTTTTACTTTTTTACATGATTGATAATGTTTTTTTGAAATCAAAGAACATTGAAAAAGCTTTTTCCCCTTTTCTTTCCAAAGGTCAACGATCTGTTTATTATGTCGTAGAAACTTCCAATTAGGAATAAAATTGGAGGAGTTAGATCTTTGCAGAATAAATCAAGAAAAAAAAAGGAAACTTTTTTTTTGGTTTAAGGTTTAATTTAATT